GACAAAATGGCTGAGATTTAGGCATTAGATTGTAAATTTAATTACGGGAGAATCCCTTTTGTTAAGGCTTTATAGTAAAAATTGAATAATATCAGATTGCAAGTCTGAAGATGTGTTAACACTGAAGCTTAGGGAAGCTATAGGATACAAAAGATTTTACTTTTTTATGAAGCTTTGAAGGCTACAAGTTTAAATAACTTAGAATCCTAAAGAAAGACGAAGGGAATGGGGGTAATAAGTCCTAGGAAGTTAAACAACACGATCAAAGATATTAGTATATAAAAATTTGAAGTGTTATCTTTTTGTTTAGAGATAAAAGAAAGAGAAGGAGGTGAAATTAGTAGGGCGGGAGTAATTATTCGTAAGTAGAAATAAAGAGTAACTAGGGCACATATGAAAAATACGATTAAATGTATATAAAGGTTGTGAAGGACTATGACTTGGATTATTATTCACTTGGGAAAGAACCCTGTAAAGGGAGGAAGTCCACCTAAAGATAAAATTCTCATAGAAAGTAATATATTGAAATTTGTCTTGTTGCGGTAAGGATAGAATAGGGAAGAAAGGGTAAAGGATTGAGAAAGGTGAAGGAGTGTCACAACTGACATTGATATGAGTGTGTACATAACAAAATAAATAATTCATATTATGTCGTTGGTTGAGATGGCAACCAATATTCATGATATGTGGTTGATTGAAGAAAAAGCTATAATCTTACGTATTTTAGTCTGGTTGATACCTCCTAGAGCTCCGATTATAGAAGATGCTAGGGCAAAAAAAAGAATTAAGTTGATCAGTATAGAATTGAATGTGAGGTATGAGAGAAGAAATATAGGAGCAAGTTTTTGAATAGTTATAAGTATAAAGGCTTGTGGTCATGTAAGCCCTTCTATGACTTGAGGGAACCAGAAATGGAAAGGAGCCGCTCCTAATTTCAATATCAGAGCTAGGAGAATGAGAAAATTTGGTATAGTAAGATTGAAATAACAAGCAGATGATATAATGATGAATGTCGATGCTAAAGCTTGAATTAGAAAATATTTTAGAGCTGCTTCAGAGAAATAGGGGTTATTTTTAATTGAAATAATAGGAATGAAGGATAGTAGATTTAATTCTAATCCAATTCAGGCTCCGAATCATGAAGAGGAGGAGATTGCTAGAATAGAGCCAGAAATTTGGAAAAAAAAAAAAAAAAGATAGGAAATAGGAATTGACATTAAAAAGAGAGAGGTTTGACTCTCATTTACGGGGTATGAGCCCATTAGCTTGATTAGCTTATCTTTTAGTGCTTGAAAGTGTTATAAGTGCATGAAAAGTTTTGATCTTTTAGGAGTTAGTGAAAGTCTAATACAGGCAAAAAACAATAAGAAAATAATATAGGTACAAAAAAGTACATTATTAGTTCTATCAAAACTATCCTTTTAAATCAGGCACTATATAAGGAAAGGAGAAGAAAAAAGTTAATCCAACTAGGTGTAAATACTAAAAAACTAAAAAGCAAAAAGTAAAAATAAAAGAAAGGAAAAGAATAGGAAAAGGTAGGAAGATTAATGTATATATATATATATATATATATATATATATATACAAATCTTTAATTATAATTATTATTAATATTATATTAATAGAATTAATCTATTTATAGACAGTTAGTTTATATTATAAATCTATTTCCGTGTCTTATATCGTAAGATTTGATCAACGGTTACGCTTTCTTTCCCTACGGAGTAAGGAGAATGAGGAAAGCGTAACCATGGTCAAATCTTGCGACTTAAGGATCGTACAGGGCTGACCTTTATTTATTTTATAAAATTTCTATTTTATATAGACTCTATTCATAAGGGGGGTGCTACTTTGTATCTCTTATAAGAAAGATATAATGTTTGTTGTTTCTTTTTCTTCGGGGATTGTCTTCTTATGTTTTTATAACATTTATACATGTATATATTATTTATACACCTTCTTTTTTTATATCCCTGATTATCTTATATAGAATCATGTATTTTATTTATGGGCATGTAATTTTATATTGTTATATATGCATTTATTTGTATATATACATATATACATATATGAGTGAGTGTACTGTAGTTTGTCTTTTTTTTTTGGTGGATAGTTATAATTAAATTTTTTTATATTTTCTTTTTTTGAAAAGTTTGATTCTTTCTTAAAATCTCGTGCTTTTATTAAGATTATATGAAGATTAAAGTGAGTATGTGTGAAAAAGTTTAAAACTCTTTCCTTTTTCGTTTTAAAGACTTGTTAGTCTATGTTTGTAAATCTCAGTATATAATATTGGTAAATATATGAAAGTAAGAGCCAGTAGTAATTTAAGGCCTGATAAAAAATTGTGCCAGCAGTCGCGGTTAAACTTTAAGGTCAAGCGAGATTATGTTGGAATTAGTTAGATGATAAGTCAAGATTAATTTTATAGGAATAAAAGGTGAAATTAGTTTGTTCCAAATAAAAAATAATTTACGACTCAAGTTGAAGCTAAAAAATTTTAGACAAAAACTAGGATTAGATACCCTACTATTCTAAAATTTAATTATAATAACCTGATGATTAATAGATAGTTTCTTAAAATTTGAAGAATTTGGCGGTAATTTAGTCTTGTCAGAGGAACCTGTTCTTTAATCGACAAACCACGTAGAATTTCACTTGCTTTTAAAGTTTGTATACCGTCATTATCAGATAATTTTTAGAGAATAAATTGTCGATTTTTGAATTAAATTAATAAAAATTAGATCAAGGTGCAGCTAATAAGTAAGTTAGAATGGGTTACAATAAATTTCATTTAATACGGAGTTATACTTGAAATAGTATTATAAAGGAGGATTTGATTGTAATGTAGATTTAATAAGTCATAAAGATATAAGCTCTAAATTGTGTACATATCGCCCGTCGCTCTCGTTATAAAAATGAGATAAGTCGTAACAAAGTAGATTTACTGGAAAGTGAATCTAGTATCAAGGTATAGCTAAATTTAAGTATTTCACTTACGTTGAAATGATTTATCGTTCATAATCGATTTGCCTTGAGCTTGTAGAAGTTGTTTAATTTTGTGTGCATATGAAAATCTGAAAAATATTTATAAAAAATAAAAGAGTACTTATTCAGGAAAATGTTCATAAATGCTATAGTAGAGAGTACTGGAAAGGAAACATTAATAAAAATTATTAATATGTATAGTAGAAATTAAAATTTGTACCTTGTGTATCAGGGAGAATCTATCTATGCTAATAATGGTAGGCATCTCGAAACAATGATATCTAATTTTATATAAAAGTTATTGTTTAATAAATATTCTTAATATAAGATTAAAGGTGAAATACCATACGAGCTTTGTGATATCTGGTTTCTTTTGAAATGAATTTAATTCAGGCTTTAAAGAAAAAAAATTTAAATGCTAAGAGCAGGAGGGGATAGCTTCTTGTTCTATAAAGTTGATATAATAATTATTATTTTGTATTCTTTCTTTCTAGGCTTAGAAGTAGCCACGAAATTAAAGTGTTTTAACTAAAATAGAAATATAAAGTATTTGTTAGTATTTTATAGAATTAAAAGGATATTTTTATAAGCGGCGAATGAGAAGAGAAAATGATTCTATTAGTATATTATATTTATGTAAAAGGGGTAAAGTTAATTGAAATTTTAAATTATAATAAATTGGTGTTAATTATAAGGAACTCGGCAAATATTTTCCTTGCCTGTTTATCAAAAACATGTCCGTTAGTAAAGATTTTAACGGTCAAGCCTGCTCACTGACTGGTAAGGTTAAAGAGCCGCGGTATATTGACCGTGCAAAGGTAGCATAATCATTAGTTCTTTAATTGAGAACTGGTATGAATGGTTCGACAAAGGAAAAGCTGTCTATATATTAAATATAAAACTTAACTTTTGAGTGAAAAGGCTTAAATTTCTCAAGGGGACGATAAGACCCTATAAAGCTTTATATTTTGTTTATAATTAGTTAAATTAATGTATTAAAAACTAGAATTATAATTGATTTATTTTGTTGGGGCGACAGAGGTAAAATTTTAATTAACTGCTGTAAATAAAATACAGCAATGGCTGTAGCAGTTTAAAAGATCCTTATTAAAGATTTAAAGATCAAGTTACTTTAGGGATAACAGCGTAATTTCTTTTGAGAGTCCATATCGAAAAAGAAGATTGCGACCTCGATGTTGAATTAAGATTTCTTTATTGTGCAGCCGCAATAAAAGAAGGTCTGTTCGACCTTTAAATTCTTACATGATTTGAGTTCAGACCGGCGTGAGCCAGGTCGGTTTCTATCTCTTGAGCAATGTAAATTGTTATCTTAGTACGAAAGGATTTGGTAACTTAAATTATTTAGAAGATGGAATACTATTTTGGCAGATAATATGTCCTAGATTTAGGATCTAGTTAAATAGATTAATTCTATAAATAGTAGATGGTTAGCTAACTATTTTGTGATAGCTGTGGAAATAGTAAATTATTTAATTTTAATTATTTGTGTTTTAATTGGTGTAGCTTTTGTTACGTTATTGGAGCGTAAGATCTTAGGATATATTCAAATTCGTAAAGGTCCGAATAAAGTTGGGTTTATAGGAATATTGCAACCTTTTTCAGACGCTATTAAATTATTTAGAAAAGAACAAACAATTCCTATTTTTTCTAATTTTCTTTGTTATTACATTTCTCCGGTGTTTAGTTTGTTTTTGTCTTTATTGGTCTGAATAGTTATACCTTATGAGTTAGGATTGATTAGATTTAATATGAGAGTGTTGTTCTTTTTATGTTGTTTAAGAATAGGTGTTTATAGTACTATAGTGGCTGGATGAGCATCAAATTGTAAATATTCTTTATTAGGAAGGTTGCGAGCGGTGGCTCAGACTATTTCATATGAAGTAAGTCTTGCATTAATTTTATTATCTTTTATTGTTTTGATCGGAGGTTATAGTTTAGAGTTGTTGTATAAATATCAATCTGGATCTTATTTTTTTTTTATTTCAATTCCTTTGGCATTGATTTGATTCGCTTCTAGTTTAGCGGAAACTAATCGGACTCCTTTTGATTTCGCTGAGGGGGAGTCTGAATTAGTATCGGGGTTTAATACTGAGTATAGGAGAGGGGGGTTTGCTTTGATTTTTATGGCAGAGTATGCAAGAATCTTGTTTATAAGGGTTTTATTTGTTATCATTTTTTTGGGGAGGGGCCCATGTAATTTCTTTTTCTATCTAAAGAGAGTTATGATTGCTTATGTTTTTGTATGGGTTCGTGGAACTTTGCCCCGTTTACGTTATGATAAGTTAATATATTTGGCTTGGAAAAGATTTCTTCCTGTGTCTATTAATTATTTGTTTTTTTTTATTGGATTAAAATTAATTTGCTTTATTCAATTTTTATAGTTGTAATTAAATTTATAGATTGCAATTATTAAGAATTTTTTTCTTTTTGGATATTTTCAAAATATCTGTTTTATATAAACTAAATAATTATTTTAACATTTTATCTCATCAAATCAGGAGAAGTGGATTGAAAATAAAGTAAGAAAAGTAGGTTACGGTTAAGATTTGTCCTGTGAGTACATAAGGATCTTCAACCGGTCGTGCTCCAATTCATGTGAGTAAAGCTACGATTGAGACCAGTGATCAAAATATAATTTGGTTAGCAGGATAGAAAGTAAGTCTGCGAAAATTACACCTGTGAGTAAATGGTAAAATTATTAAAATAGCAACTGATACGACCAAAGCGATCACTCCTCCTAATTTATTAGGAATTGATCGTAAAATTGCATAGGCAAATAGAAAATATCATTCTGGTTGAATATGGGGAGGAGTAACTAATGGATTTGCAGGAATAAAATTATCTGGGTCTCCAAGGAGATATGGGTCTAAGAGAGATAAAAATAGTAGAATAAATAACATTACAATGAATCCTACAATGTCTTTGAAAGTAAAATAAGGGTGAAATGGAACTTTGTCTAATTGTCTCGAGATTCCTAAGGGGTTGTTAGCACCTGTTTGATGTAAAAAGAGAATATGAACTAAAGTAGCTGCAGCAACGATAAACGGTAGAACGAAATGAAAGGTAAAAAATCGTGTTAAAGTAGCATTGTCTACAGAAAATCCTCCTCAAATTCATTGTACAAGGTCAGTTCCGATATATGGAATAGCTGAAAAGAGATTTGTAATAACTGTAGCTCCTCAAAATGACATTTGACCCCAGGGTAGAACATATCCTAAGAAAGCAGTTGCTATTACTATAAATAAAATAACTACTCCAACTATTCAAGCATGGAATAATATATATGATCCATAATAAATTCCTCGGCCAATATGAATATATAGGCAGATAAAAAAAAAGGAAGCTCCATTAGCATGTATAGTTCGTAAGAGTCAACCAAAGTTTACTTCTCGGCAAATATGAGCAACTCTGGAAAAAGCTAGGTCAATATGAGGAGTGTAATGTATAGCTAGGAATAAACCTGTTATAATTTGGGTCACCAAACATAATCCTAGCAAAGATCCAAAGTTTCAGAATGTTGAGATATTTCTTGGTAGCGGTATATCAATAAGAGCATTATTTACAATTTTAAATAAGGGATGAGATTTACGCAACGGTGTTGTCATTATCTAATAAATCGTAAAGGTCCTTTGAAGAGATTAACTAATTTTACTACTACAATAAGAGTTAATAGTAGGTAGAGGATAATAAAAGAAGTAAATAACATAGATGGGGTTCTATAAATTCATGAGATAAGTAAGGGAGTAGATAATGAAGAGTTGATTGATGAAGGAGGAACTATAGTTAAATTAGGAATTATAAGAGGGTCGAAAATCAAAGAAACTACTGTTAGAAGTAGGAAAAGGAAGAAAAATATAAAAAAAGAAGAAGATGAGAAATTGAAGTGCTCGTTTGAGGCTAATGATGCAACATAAATAAATAATACCAATATACCTCCTAAGAAAATTAGAAATAAGATATACGAAAATAAAAAGGAGTAAGTGGTTAGTCCTGCTGATAATGCAATAACTAAGGTCTGGGTTAATAAAGTTAATCCTATGGAGAGGGGGTGGGATAGGCGAGTGAAAAGTAAAGATAAGATGATTGTAGCGGGAATTGTTAATAAAATGATTTCAGAGAATAGTTTAAGGAAAATATTAATTTTGGGTATTAAAGATAGATATTTAAGATCTTTCTCTGAAGTTTTAAGAAATATATTTCATTACTGGTTTACAAGACCAAGGTTTTTAATTAAACTATTAAAACTTTGAAACTAATGATAAATTTTACTGTACTTACGGTCGGTGGTTCCTTTATAATAATTTTTTCTGGAGTTTGAAGGTTTATATCTTATCATAAGCATTTATTAAATTCTTTATTAAGGTTGGAATTTATAGTTTTAGGTGTATTTTGGCTTTTAAGGATAGAAATAGGAGGATTGGGGAGAGAGATCTATTTTTCTCTTTTTTTTTTAACTTTAGCAGCATGTGAGGGAGCTTTAGGGTTGTCGTTGCTTGTGCTTGTAGCTCGGGGTAAAGGTAATGATCTATTTAGAAGATTTAATTTATTAGAATGTTAAAAATTATTATCTCTTTAGGATTATTGATAACGATAAAGAGTAATTGGGTCGGTGTACAATTAGGATTATTTTTAGTCAGGTTTATAGTAACGGTAAATTGTTACCATGATTTTTTATTTTACGAGATGGGGTTTATATTAGGTATGGATTATTTAGGATATATTATAGTTTGTTTAAGTGTTTGAATTATAACTCTTATTATACTATCTAGACAAAAAGTCAAAACTTTAAATAATTTTTATTCAGATTTTGGAAAAGTAAATCTAACTTTACTATTACTGCTGGTAATTGCTTTCTCTTCATTAGATTATTTATTATTTTATATTAGATTTGAGGCATCTTTAATTCCAACTTTAATTTTAATTATAGGATGAGGGTATCAGCCAGAGCGAATCCAAGCGGGTATTTATATATTGTTCTATACGTTGGCTTTCTCTTTACCTCTTCTACTGTCATTATTGGCTTTGTATCTGATAAATGGAAGCTTGGTTATTATGTTGGGAGAAGAAGTAGTAATATTAGGTATTGTTAAAAATATCTGGTACTTTGCTACAATTTTTGCCTTTTTAGTAAAATTACCTATATATATATTTCATCTATGGTTACCTAAGGCTCATGTAGAAGCGCCAGTAGCTGGATCTATGATTTTGGCAGGGGTACTATTAAAATTAGGGGGGTATGGGTTAATTCGGCTGTTAATTTTGTTTCAAGGTGCTGGAAAAGAATTTTGTTGAGTGTGAGTAAGATTTGGTTTGATTGGGGGAACGTTTGTAAGATTGATATGCCTACGCCAAGTAGATATTAAGTCTTTAATTGCTTATTCTTCTGTAGCCCATATGGGAATGACTATGTGCGGATTTATAATTTTTAGTTGGTGGGGTTTAAGAGGAGGAGTTGTTGTTATAGTAGGACATGGGCTTTGTTCTTCAGGATTATTTTGTTTAAGTAATATTGTATACGAGCGTTTAGGTAGACGTAGTTTGATAATTAGAAAGGGGCTATTATCTTTTATACCTAGAATAGGATTGTGGTGATTTTTGCTTAGGATTAGAAATATAGCAAGTCCTCCTTCTTTAAATTTATTGGGGGAAATTAATCTTATTATCAGGTTGATAAGGTGGAGAGATTTAAGAGTTTGGGGGCTGGCATTGGTGAGCTTCTTTAGGGCTTCTTATAGTCTTTATATATATAGGCTGAGTCAGCATGGGGTATTTTCTAATAGTCTTTATGCGTGTTGTTCTGGCAAGGTTCGAGAGTATATTGTATTGTTTTTCCACTGGTTCCCCTTAAATGTAATAATTTTGAATAGGAGGTTAGTTATAGTGTAGTCTTTGTGATATACAGAGAATGGTTTGAAAAATTTCTATACATGAAATTAGGTTAGTAGCGTTAGGTAGTCTAGCATTGGTATGCGGATTTCAAGGAGTTCAGTTTTTAAAAAGAGGAGTAATAAACATCATTGAGTGAGAATTAGAGACTTTAAATAGATGTTCTATTGTTTATGTAGTTGTATTAGACTGGGTTTCTCTATTATTCATGAGGTTTGTTTTTTTAATTTCTAGTAGGGTGTTATTTTATAGAGGGAGCTATATAAGAGGAGACAAAACTTTTAATCGGTTCATGTGGTTAGTTCTAGGTTTTGTTATATCAATAAGGTTCATGGTGTTGAGTCCTAATTTAATTAGTATTTTATTAGGGTGAGATGGTCTGGGATTAATTTCTTATGCTCTAGTTATTTATTATCAGAATGAAAAGTCTGCAAATGCAGGGATGTTGACTGTTCTTTCTAACCGCGTTGGGGACGTTGCAATTTTATTAAGAATTGGATTAATATCTAATTTGGGAAGTTGAAATTTTTTAATTTACGGGGAGTTTATAGAGGATAATAATTGGTTGTTAATTAAATGTCTTATGGTTTTGGCTGCTATAACTAAAAGAGCTCAGATTCCTTTTTCTGCTTGACTTCCCGCTGCTATAGCAGCACCAACTCCTGTGTCTGCATTAGTTCATTCTTCAACTCTTGTAACAGCTGGTGTTTATCTTATGATTCGTTTTAGTGGTGGCGTCAGAAATTCTTCAGTTAGAAGATGATTACTTATCATTTCTTGTTTAACTATGTTCATAGCAGGATTAGGAGCAAATTTCGAATATGATTTAAAAAAAATTATTGCTTTGTCTACATTGAGTCAATTAGGAGTGATATTAAGAATTTTATCATTAGGATATACTGATTTAGCTTTCTTCCATCTTTTGAGACATGCGTTGTTTAAAGCTTTACTTTTTATGTGTGCAGGAGTTGTAATTCATAGAGTTTCTGATTACCAAGATATTCGATTTATAGGAGGTTTAGTAAATTTTATACCTTTAACTGTATCTTATATGACTGTTGCTAATTTATCTTTATGTGGATTTCCATTTCTAGCTGGATTTTATTCAAAGGATATAATTTTAGAAGTAGCATTTATGAGTTGGATTAATTTTGTATCATTAGTTTTATATATTGGGGCTACTGGTTTGACAGTTATGTATACTTTACGTTTGATTTTTTTTACCCTTAGGGGAGATATAAATTTAATGAGAGTGGCTAATGTTAGAGATAGTGATTTTACTATAACAAATTCGATGTCAATGTTAGGGATAGGAGCAGTTGTAGGGGGGTCAGGTTTGTCTTGATTAATATTTCCAGAGCCTTATATAGTTTGCTTGAGTGATTTTATAAAGGGGTTAACTCTTTTAGTGAGACTAGTTGGAGGTAGATTAGGTTATATAGTAAATAAGATAAATGTAAATTATAAGTTAAAAAGATTGGATAATTATAAGTTTGTTTGGATAGCGGGGTCTATATGGTTTTTACCATCTTTAAGTACTTTTTCTGGTAGAAAAGTTGCTCTTTCAAGAGGAATCGTTTTACAGAATACTGGAGATAAAGGTTGATATGAGTATTGGGGAGGAGAAGGCATTAATATATTTGTCTCAAAATTATTTAATATTTTAAATAAAATACAATTAAGAAGATTAAAAGTGTTTATGAAAGTATTTGTCTTTAGAATAATTATGATTCTTTATTACAGGTTAATGTGTTTATATAATTTATAAAGAATATTGCATTGAAGCTGCAAAAGAAGTTGTTAAACTTATGAACAACCCAAATAATTTAAATAAAAATATTAGTTTGTGGAGCTAAAAATGTAAGTTGTTACTTTGGGTATTGCTTTGTAAATTTATAAGAAAATTTTTAGAAAAATTAAATTTCTTTTTTACAACGAAAATGTAACGTGTTAATACACTATAAAAATAGGAATATAAACGGAATTTAACCGCTTAAAAAAAAGTTAGAAGCTTCTTTTTCAACTTAATATTCCCTTGACTGGAATAATTATTCAATAACATCATTAACAGTGATGAGCCTCTAATTTTTGGCTTCAGTCAATAATTAGAGGCTATAGCCAAAGTTTAGGTCGAAACTAAATGCGATAGTTCGCTTTCTAATTAGTTAAAACTAGTTTAGTAAAACACCTTATGAATGCAACTCATATGTCATAAATTGACTATAGTCTTGAAATTATTTAGACCACTCTAGGGCACCTTGGGATCATTCATAATAAAGTCCGAGAAGAAGAACAAAAAGAAAAAAAACTCTTGTAAAAAGTCATGAAAACATATTAGTAATGGTTAAGATCGAGGGAACAGGTAAGAGTAGAGTGATTTCTACGTCAAAAATTAAAAAAATAAGAGCAATAAGAAAAAATCGAAGCGAGAAAGGAAGTCGAGCTGATCCTAAGGGGTCAAATCCACACTCGTAAGGTGAGTTTTTTTCACGGTCAGTAATAGTTTTTTTAGAGATAACTGATGCTAGAATTATAACTGCTATAGAAATAACGAAAGTAACTAGGGATGCAATTAATAAGAAAAGAATTATTTTCTCTAGAGTCTAGACCTTTTGATTGGAAGTCAAATATACTTATATACTAAGAAAATAAACTATCCGCCTCATCAATAAATAAATACATATAAGAACAGTCATACTACATCTACAAAATGTCAATATCAAGCAGCGGCTTCAAATCCGACATGGTGGTTATTTGAGAAGTGGTAGTTGAATAGACGGAAGAAGCACACCGAAAGGAAGGAAGTGCCAATAATAACGTGTAAGCCATGAAAACCTGTTGCTACAAAAAAAGAAGATCCGAATACAGAGTCAGCAATGGTAAATGAAGCTTCAATATATTCAAATGCTTGAAGTGCCGTGAAATAGATTCCTAGGATAATAGTGAGTCCTAATCTTTGGACCGCTTGGGTATGATTGGATTCCATAATAGCATGGTGGGCTCATGTGACTGTAGCTCCAGATGATAATAGAATAGTTGTATTTAGAAGTGGAATTTGGAAGGGATTAAACGGCTGAGTTCCTATAGGAGGTCAGTAAACTCCAATTTCAACTGTAGGTGACAGTCTTCTATGGAAGAATGCTCAGAAAAAAGAAAAGAAAAATAGAACTTCGGATACAATAAATAGAATTATTCCTCACCGGAGCCCTTTGACCACTATTGAAGTATGCAGTCCTTGGTAGGTCCCCTCACGAGTTACATCTCGTCATCATTGAATTATAGTGAGCAATGTAGCAAAAAATCTTAAAATTAGAAGAGTTATATTGTATTGGTGGAATCATTTAACTAGTCCAGTTGTTAATATTATAGCCCTAATTGAGCCAGTTAAGGGTCAAGGTCTTATATCTACTAAGTGGTAAGGATGGAATCCGTGTGATGATGACATTAGTTAATTTCGCTAGTGTATAGAGTTCTTAATACAGCAAATACATAAGACTGGATAATTGCAACAGCAGATTCTAGAATTAGCAGTAAAATTTGGGAAAAAATTAGGACTGAAAGTACTGTGAGAGATAGCGAGGGACCAGTATTACCTAGTAGAGTTAGAAGTAAATGTCCAGCAATCATATTTGCTGTTAATCGAACAGCTAATGTTCCAGGGCGGATAACATTTCTAATAGTTTCAATAATAACTATAAAAGGTATAAGTGCGGCTGGAGTTCCTTGGGGAACTAAATGAGCTAATATATGCCGAGTATGGTTTAGTCACCCAAAAAGCATTAGTGTAATTCAAAGAGGGAGAGAAAGAGATAGATTTATTACTATATGTCTAGATCTGGTGAATACATAAGGTAAAAGACCTAAAAAATTATTATAAACAATAAGAGAGAATAATCTAATGAATAGAGTAGAGGCTCCAATATGAGAAGGTATTAATAATGCTTTAAATTCTTTATGAAGGGTAAAAATGATCTTTCTTCATATCAAGGACCATCGTGAAGGTGATGCTCAATATAAATAAGGAATAAATATTAGGCCTAGCATAGTTGATAGTCAGTTAGTTGAAATTGAAAATAATCTTGATGAAGGTTCAAAAATAGAGAATAAGTTTGCTATAATTTTCAGTGATTTTTATCTGACTTGTAAGGTTCAATATATTGTGGGGTAGATTCGAATGGTTTGATAAAAAAATTTAAAGCAATAAACATAAATATAATTACTAAGAAAAAGAAGAAAAGGTAAAGTCATATTAATGGAGCTATTTGAGGCATCAAGAAATATCTAAATAAGATTATTTAAACATGACAAGTTTAGGTTATAAATTAACTAATTTCTTTCACCTGAAGTAGGCGTGAACATACTATTATAGGTTTAAAAGACCTAGACTTACTTTCAGTCATCGGGTGAATCTGAGTTAGAAGAAATTCAGTTTAAAAAAGAGTTAGTAGATACACTCTCGACTACAATCGGTATAAACCTGTGGTTTGCACCACAGATTTCTGAGCATTGACCGTAAAATAATCCTGGGCGTGTAACCAGGAATCTCGATTGGTTTAGACGTCCAGGGATGGCGTCTGCTTTAACCCCAAGAGCTGGAACTGTTCAGGAGTGGATAACATCAGCAGCAGTAATAATGATCCGAATTTGGGTGTTCATTGGTAGAACAGTACGGTTATCTACATCTAATAAACGAAATCCTAGAGATTCTAGTTCATTAGATGGGATTATATAAGAATCGAATTCAATATTTAAGAAATCTGAATACTCATATCTTCAATATCATTGATGACCTACGGTTTTAATGGTTATTGTAGGGTTGTTTACTTCGTCTAGTAGGTAGAGAAGATGGAGAGAGGGAAGAGCAATAAAAATTAAGATAATAGCAGGAATAGTAGTTCAAATTAATTCAATAGATTGATGCTCTAATATAAATCGGTTAATGAAAGAATTAGTTAAGACGGTTGACATAATATAACCTACAAAGGTGATAATAAGGATTAAAATTAATATAATATGGTCGTGGAAAAAGATTAATTGTTCTATAAGTGGGGAGGCTCTATCTTGAAATCCTAGGTAAGCTCATGTTGCCATTAGAAGTTTATAATTAGTATTCTAAAAGAAGATAATCTTCCTAGTAGGAGCTTAAATCCTATACATCTATCTGCCATTTTAGAATTTAGTGATTAGAGGAATTTCTATATAAGAATGATCTGCTGGTGGAAGAGAATGATTCCACTCAATTGACGATGATAAATATATAGAAGAAACTATTGGTCGATTAGATGTAAAAGCTTCTCAAACAATTATTAGGAATCCTAATGCAGCTACAAAGGAAATTATAGATCCAATGGAAGATACCACATTTCACGTTGTAAAAGCATCTGGATAGTCCGAATATCGACGGGGTATTCCATTGAGTCCTAGGAAATGTTGAGGGAAGAAGGTAATATTTACACCAATGAATATAACTAGAAAATGAATTTTTAATCATTTTGGGTTTAAAGATAAACCGGTAAATAAGGGGAATCAGTGAGCAATTCCTCCGAAGATTCCGAAAACAGCTCCTATAGAAAGGACATAATGGAAGTGGGCAACTACATAATAAGTATCGTGAAGAATAATATCAATTGAGGAGTTTGCTAGGACTACCCCAGTTAAACCTCCTACGGTAAATAAAAAGATAAATCCTAGAGCCCAAAGTATAGATGGTCTATAGTTGATTTGTGTTCCATGGAGAGTTCTTAACCATCTGAAAATTTTGATCCCTGTAGGCACGGCAATGATTATAGTGGCAGATGTAAAGTAAGCTCGGGTGTCTACGTCCATTCCTACGGTAAATATATGGTGTGCTCATACTACAAATCCTAGGATACCAATAGCTAATATAGCGTAAATTATACCAAGTGTTCCGAATGATTCTTTTTTACCAGCTTCTTGTCTAACAATGTGGGAGATCATCCCAAAGGCTGGTAAAATTAAAATATATACTTCGGGGTGCCCGAAAAATCAGAATAAGTGCTGATATAAAATAGGGTCACCACCTCCTGCAGGATCAAAGAAAGAAGTATTTAAATTACGGTCAGTAAGTAGTATAGTAATAGCTCCTGCTAGCACTGGTAACGATAGTAGTAAAAGAATAGCAGTAATAAATACTGCTCATACAAATAGGGGTATTTGATCTATAAATATTCCATAGGATCGTATGTTGATAACTGTTGTTATAAAATTAACAGCTCCTAGGATGGAAGAGACACCAGCTAAGTGGAGTGAGAAAATTCCTATATCAACTGATGCTCCTGCATGAGCAATAGCTGCTGCTAAAGGGGGGTAGACAGTTCACCCAGTTCCGACACCACTTTCCACTATTCCTCTTATTAAGAGTAGAGTTAAAGATGGGGGTAATAATCAGAATCTTATGTTATTTATACGGGGGAAAGCTATATCTGGGGCTCCTAATATAAGAGGGACAAGTCAATTTCCAAATCCTCCAATTATAATTGGTATAACTATGAAGAAAATTATAACGAAGGCGTGGGCAGTTACGACCACATTATAAATCTGATCATTTCCAATCAAAGTCCCGGGTTGACCGAGTTCGGCACGAATAATAAGACTTAGTGAGGTGCCTACTATACCAGATCATGCTCCGAAAATAAAATATAGTGTACCAATATCTTTATGATTTGTAGAAAACAATCATCGTTGCAT